TGATGTTCGATGAATGAGCCTGTGGTAATGCTTTTACCTCTATATCTATGTCGCATATTTTATGTCGCAGGCGCCCATCCAGTCTAGAAACAAGCACTAATGAGAAAAAGAAAACTGTACTAAAGAAAACCTAGGATATCTATCCAAAATTTTTTAAAAAAGACATATTAGGGCTATACGGATTCGAACCGTAGACCTTCTCGGTAAAACAGATCAAACGGATTATTATCGAAATGATTCGAACTGTTTCAAAGACCCAACATGCATTTTTTTGCATTGGGCTCTTTCATAAACTGATTTCAAAATCAGTTAGTCCACCATAGTTTTTCTTTACGGAAAGATAATGAGATGGCTCCCTGTGCTCTGATTGATTATTTGTATTATGATCTATCTAGGAGCAATACCAAAGTGTTTCAAAGGAGGATTACCTTGACTTAGGTTTGCCTCCGGCCTAAATTAAATCAACCTAAGTGAAATGGAGTCTCTATCGTTCCACTGCAAGAGTTAACTATGAGACTTCATACACCTTAAAGTTCATAGAACGAGAAGAAATTTTTTGGAGGCCCTTATCCTCATTCTGCCTAGCATTTAGTGGGCTGGATATTTACCTTATCAACTAGCAAATCCATAAGGGTTCCATTTGATTAGGCACCTGAATTGGCACCTGAATCCGACTGAACCGACTATTTGTCAGGCTACTGTTCTCCTATTCTCTCGAATCTATGAAGTAAGACATTGATTTTGCAATAAGATCAATTATGTTCATTGCATAATAAGCTCCTTTGAAAAGCATTGGCGCACGTGTAAACGAGTTGCTCTACCGAACTGAGCTATAGCCCTTATCAGAGATATCTTAACATATAGATAATTTCTTGTCAAGATGAATATTCTCTAATGCCAGAGGATATCCTTTTTATCTGTATCTGTTTAGTATATAACAGACCAATAACGAAGCGGTATTGCTTAGAAAAGTGATTCAATATTGCTTAGAAAAGTGATTCAATATATAATCGATCGAAGTAATGAGTCTTCCTTTGTGGTGATAAATTGCCTACTTAACTCAGTGGTTAGAGTATTGCTTTCATACGGCGGGAGTCATTGGTTCAAATCCAATAGTAGGTAAGTAGGTAGAAAAATTACTAGATAGCATTGGACTTACTTCGCTTCGCTATCTAATAACTTTTTCTACCCCTCTTCCCTTTTTCTTTGTATCAACTATAAACCCTTGGATTGTTTTCAATTGGAGGGGGGAATCCAATTGACAGCCTCGATTCGTACCCTAGCTCGTCTGAGAGCTAGCTTTGCTTCAACTAATTCTTTCGTACCCTCAGCTTTACTCAAGTTAGCTTCGGCTATTTCAAGTGCCTGTTGAGCTTCTTTCGGATCAATATCACTACCTAGTTCCGCATCATTTCCTAAAATTATGATCTCATTATTAACTATTCTCGCAAAACCGCTCCACAGAACCGCCGTTAACCATTGGTCGTTGAGGAGGCGTATTCTCAAAGGACCCATATCTACTGCTGTGTTAATGGGGGCGTGGTTTGGTAATACGCCAATTTGGCCACTATTAGTGGATAAAATGATTTCTTTCACTTCACAATCCCAAATAATTCGCTTAGGAGTCAGTACATAAAGATTTAATTTCATTTCTTCGATTTGTTCTCCTCTTCTAAGGTTATAGCTTTCGTGCTAGCTTCATCGATGTTACCCACCAAATAAAAAGCTTGTTCGGGTAGGCCGTCTAATTCTCCGGAAAGGATTAGTTGAAATCCCCTAATAGTTTCTGCAAGACCAACATACTTTCCTGGAGAACCGGTAAAAACTTCTGCAACAAAGAACGGTTGTGATAAGAAACGCTCTATTTTTCTTGCTCTTGCTACAGTTAAACGATCCTCTTCTGATAATTCATCCAACCCAAGAATAGCGATAATGTCCTGAAGTTCTTTGTAACGTTGTAAAGTTTCCTTAACTCTTTGCGCAGTTTCATAATGTTCGTTGCCAACGATCCGAGGCTGTAACATAGTTGAGGTTGAATCTAAAGGATCTACTGCTGGATAAATACCCTTGGAAGCTAATCCTCTGGAAAGTACGGTAGTAGCATCCAAATGTGCAAATGTTGTCGCAGGAGCAGGGTCGGTCAAATCGTCCGCGGGTACATAAACTGCTTGAATCGAAGTTATAGATCCCTTTTTAGTAGAAGCAATTCTTTCTTGCAAAGAACCCATTTCTGTACTAAGAGTAGGTTGATAACCCACTGCAGAGGGCATTCTCCCTAATAAAGCAGATACTTCCGACCCTGCTTGAACAAAACGAAAGATATTATCGATGAATAAAAGCACGTCTTGCTTATTAACATCTCGGAAATATTCTGCCATAGTTAGGGCAGTTAAACCAACTCTCATACGAGCTCCCGGTGGTTCATTCATTTGGCCATAGACTAGAGCTACCTTTGATTCCTCAATATTTTTTTCATTAATTACTCCGGATTCCTTCATTTCCATATAAAGATCATTTCCTTCACGAGTTCGTTCTCCTACTCCACCAAATACGGATACGCCCCCATGAGCTTTAGCAATGTTATTGATTAATTCCATGATGAGTACTGTTTTACCTACTCCAGCCCCCCCAAAGAGTCCTATTTTTCCTCCACGTCGATAAGGAGCTAAAAGATCGACGACCTTAATACCTGTTTCAAAGATGGATAATTTCGTATCTAACTCGATAAAGGCAGGCGCAGATCTATGAATAGGGAACGTCGCACTACTATCTACAGGACCCAAATTGTCAACAGGCTCCCCAAGAACGTTGAAAATTCGTCCGAGAGTAGCTCCACCGACCGGAACACTGAGAGGAGCTCCCGTGTCAATGACTTCCATTCCTCTCATCAACCCGTCTGTAGCACTCATAGCTACAGCTCTAACTCGATTATTTCCTAATAATTGTTGTACCTCACAAGTCACATTAATTTGCTTATCGGAAGTGTCTCTACTCTGGACTACCAAGGCGTTATAAATATAAGGTAACTTGCCTGGGGGAAAAGTGACATCCAGCACGGGTCCAATAATTTGATCGATACGACCTGCACTTTTTTCATCAATTGTGGAAACCCCGGGACGAGAAGTAGTAGGATTGGTACTCATAATTATCACATAATAAAAAAAAGAATTTGTCGAAATTTTTCTTTTTTTTCTTGTTGAATAATGCCAAATCAAATTCAAAAAAAATATCCAAAAATCCAAAAGTAAAAAGGAAATGAATTAGTTAATTCAATAAGAGAAAAAAGGAGACCGGGACTTTATTTCGTTGCCCAAGCGAATCCCATTCAATCGTTTACTCATGAAATGAGTCCGTTGCAAAGTTCAATCAATCTTGTTTTCATATACATTTTGCCTTTTGTGGAGCATCTGTGCCTACTCTACTTTCCTATCTAGGACTTCGATATACAAAATATATACTACTGTGAAGCATAGATTGCTGTCAACAGAGAATTTTCTTAGTATTTAGTTAGGTATTTACATTCAAAATAAGAAAAGGGCCCATTAAGAACTTGTAAAATAAGGATTAGGGATTGATTTGGGTTGCGCTATATCTATCAAAGAGTATACAATAATGAAGGATTTGGTAAATCAAATCCATGGTTTAATAATGAACCGTGTTAACTTACAATAACAACAACTCAATTCCTATAGAATTCCTATAGTGGAATTCCTGTAGGATAGAAAATACACAGGGTGTACACATTATATATGAATGCAAAATATTCATTAATTTAAGTATGCCCTCAATTTTCTTTAATGAGTTGATATTATATTAATTGAATATCCTTTTTGTTTTACGAAATTTTTGCTAAAGTTGCATTGACGTCTAATTCACATCGAGTAGACCCTGTTATTGTGAGAATTCTTAATTCAAGAGTTGTAGGGAGGGACTTATGTCACCACAAACAGAAACTAAAGCAAGTGTTGGATTTCAAGCTGGTGTTAAAGATTATAAATTGACTTACTACACCCCGGAGTATGAAACCAAGGATACTGATATCTTGGCAGCATTCCGAGTAACTCCTCAACCTGGGGTTCCGCCGGAAGAAGCAGGGGCTGCAGTAGCTGCCGAATCTTCTACTGGTACATGGACAACTGTTTGGACTGATGGACTTACCAGTCTTGATCGTTACAAAGGACGATGCTATCACATCGAGCCTGTTGCTGGGGAAGACAACCAATGGATCTGTTATGTAGCTTATCCATTAGACCTATTTGAAGAGGGTTCCGTTACTAACATGTTTACTTCCATTGTGGGTAACGTATTTGGTTTCAAAGCCCTACGTGCTCTACGTCTGGAGGATCTACGAATTCCCCCTGCTTATACAAAAACTTTCCAAGGTCCGCCTCATGGTATCCAAGTTGAAAGAGATAAGTTGAACAAGTATGGTCGTCCTTTATTGGGATGTACTATTAAACCAAAATTGGGATTATCCGCAAAAAATTACGGTAGAGCGTGTTATGAGTGTCTACGTGGTGGACTTGATTTTACCAAAGATGATGAAAACGTAAACTCACAACCATTTATGCGTTGGAGAGACCGTTTTGTCTTTTGTGCCGAAGCTATTTATAAAGCACAGGCCGAAACCGGTGAAATTAAGGGGCATTACTTGAATGCGACTGCAGGTACATGTGAAGAAATGATTAAGAGAGCTGTATTTGCGAGAGAATTAGGGGTTCCTATTGTAATGCATGACTACATAACTGGGGGATTCACCGCAAATACTAGTTTGGCTCATTATTGCCGCGACAATGGCCTACTTCTTCACATTCACCGTGCAATGCATGCAGTTATTGATAGACAGAAAAATCATGGTATGCATTTCCGTGTATTAGCTAAAGCATTGCGTATGTCTGGGGGAGATCATATCCACTCCGGTACAGTAGTAGGTAAGCTAGAAGGGGAACGCGAAATGACTTTAGGTTTTGTTGATTTATTGCGCGATGATTTTATTGAAAAAGATCGTGCTCGCGGTATCTTTTTCACCCAGGACTGGGTATCCATGCCAGGTGTTATACCGGTAGCTTCAGGTGGTATTCATGTTTGGCATATGCCAGCTCTGACTGAAATCTTTGGGGATGATTCTGTATTACAATTTGGTGGAGGAACTTTAGGACATCCTTGGGGAAATGCACCTGGTGCAGCAGCTAATCGAGTGGCTTTAGAAGCCTGTGTACAAGCTCGTAACGAAGGGCGCGATCTTGCTCGTGAAGGTAATGAAATTATCCGAGAAGCTTGCAAATGGAGTCCTGAACTAGCCGCGGCTTGTGAAGTATGGAAAGCGATCAAATTCGAGTTCGAGCCGGTAGATACTATTGATGAATAGATAAAACTAAATATAAAGAAGGTATAAATAAAAAATAAACGAAATAAAAAGAGAAAAAATAAGTTACGAAATGCAGTAATTCTTCTTTATTCGTCTAATTGATTGCAATTAAACTCGGCTCAATCTTTTTTAGAAAAAAAAAGATTGAGCCGAATAAAAATGGATCATAATACGATTATGAGACTTGACAAATCGAGATTAGTCTATTCTATATATCTAGAATATATAAAGGTATAATACAATAAAGAAATACAAATCAAATTCAAATATTATCATATGATAATGGAATTAAATACGCAGTATTTACAGAAAAAAGTCTTCGTTTATTGGGAAAGAATCAATATACTTTTAATGTCGAATCGGGATTCACTAAGACAGAAATCAAGCATTGGGTCGAACTCTTCTTTGGTGTTAAGGTAGTAGCTGTGAATAGCTATCGACTACCTGGAAAGGGTAGAAGAATAGGACCTATTCTGGGACATACAATGCATTACAGACGTATGATCATTACCCTTCAACCGGGTTATTCTATTCCACTTCTAGATAGAGAAAAAAACTAAAGGAAAATGAATGAAAAAAGACATAGTTTTGAAGTTATACCCTTTTATTTTATAAGACTCTCTTGCAAAAAAGAGGACGTTTGAAACTTTTAACAGTTGTAATCGTGAGTCAACAAGTGACTCGAACTGTGTGTAAGAAAAGAAGCATTTTTTTTTTTCAAAATGCTATAACTAGATAAGGAAGTTTTCTATAACCTTGAGAAATAAGGTAGTTTTAGTTTATGACTCCGATCAAGAGCGATAAATCCTTGATTTGGGATTGGACACAGAACCTGGATCCATCGTAGAGACGTTCAATAGGATTCTGATGGGAACAATTATACTTTCGTGGAAATCCATCGCTATAAACTTCAATGGGGTAGATATTTTGTTCCGAATTTTTCCGGACCAAACCTCCGACCCCACGATACAATGCTTTTTTTTTATTCATAAATAAAAAAAAAGCATTCGGAATCGCAATGCTACTCACTATACACGTCCAAAGGAATATTCGGAATAATATTCTTCTATAAACCATTCTTGCGCGGGGTCTTACTAACATAACAGGACGACTTCGCTGCACGGGATGGGTCTTCCTCGAAAAGCTAACTCCACCCGACATTTTTATACCCTTTTTGGGTGGTATATCGCCTTAAAAAGTCTAAGAGGGTAGTATAGTATGGGATCTTAGGTAAGAGAATTTGACCTTTGATTTTGATTGAATATACTATGATTCTATATTTTCTGCCTTTACCACGCATTATTGTATGCTCTTCTAGAGGAGTATGTATGCAGGAAGTAAATTCTAGTTGCTTTATTTTGAATCGAATTTTAAATTCGATTAGAAGGATAGAAAGGCCATGAGGATGGGAAAAGCAAAATCAAATCTTTTTAATTAGTTCTCCTTTTTGGCAGTTTGCTTATTTTATTATCCATTCCTTTTTTTTTTACAAAATATTTTTTTTTGCAAACTCAAAAATACAATAGTCAATATTCCTTATAATAGATATACTTAATTATATCATAAGAATCTTAAGATATTTTTCGAATAGATAGAAATAGTAAATTTGAATTGAGACACCTATTCTATGACGGATTTAAACTTACCTTCTATTTTCGTGCCTTTAGTAGGCTTAGTATTTCCGGCAATTGCAATGACTTCTTTATTTCTTTATGTGCAGAAAAATAAGATTGTCTAGTATTTTTAGTGTAAGTAATATAATATGGTAGGATATGTAGCTCTTTCTACACACAAATGAAAAACAGCTATGAATGCGGATAAAAACGGCTGTGGGATGGATGCGGATATAGGCTACGAGCATAAATGCATGAATATGCGGAGCCGGGTATAGCGAGTTTTTTTTTTAATTGAATCAACAAATATTTTTTGAATAGAAAGTCAATGTATCTAACCTATTATTTCACAGGAGTACTAATTGCTGAAGACGATTTCAGAATAAAAAAAAAGTAAAGTCAAAATTATTTAGCCTATTCTCTCAATTTCAATAGACCACTGCTGGATTTAGTATATCTAATATGAATTGGCGATCAGAACATGTATGGGTAGAACTTCTAAAAGGTTCTCGAAAAAGGGGTAATTTTTTCTGGGCCTGTATTCTTTTTCTAGGTTCACTAGGATTCTTATCGGTTGGGGCTTCCAGTTATCTTGGTAAGAATATTATATCTATACTTCCATCTCAACAAATTCTTTTTTTTCCACAGGGGATCGTGATGTCTTTCTACGGAATTGCAGGCCTATTCATTAGCTCCTACTTGTGGTGTACTATTTTGTGGAATGTAGGTAGTGGTTATGACCGATTCGATAGAAAAGAGGGAATAGTGCGCATTTTTCGTTGGGGATTCCCTGGAATAAAACGTCGCGTCTTCCTTCAATTCCTTATGCGCGATATCCAATCAATTAGAATTCAAGTTAAAGAGGGTCTTTATCCTCGTCGTATCCTTTATATGGAAATCCGGGGCCAGGGGGTCATTCCCTTGACTCGTACTGATGAGAAGTTTTTTACTCCACGAGAAATTGAACAAAAAGCTGCCGAATTGGCCTATTTCTTGCGCGTACCAATTGAAGTATTTTGAGTACCAATTGTATGTATTTTTTTTGAACTGAATTGAATGAAGAAGAATTGGAAGAAGAAAAGCTTTCTCAACATGGGAAAGAAGTCCTTTCGAAATTGGATTTGTTATCGGAAGGGTATTTTTGAGTATTTATCTAAAGGAAGGAACAAATGCGGATAAGAGAAAATTTTTTTTAATTTATTTTGTCCAAGTGAGATATATCGCATACTATTCTTCCATTTTCATTCGAAAGGTCTTTTTTTTTATTCTATTTCACTATTCCACTCCATCTAGATCTAAGAAGGAACCCAATGCAATTAAATTCCACGAATATATAAAAAAGAAGAATAGATACAGGGTATCAAACCTTGCTATAGAGTTTTTGCTTCAAAGAAAAAGAAATATCATATAGAGTCCGGGAATGAAATAGAGTCAGCGAATGAAGCGGGTTCATTAACAACTCAATTTACAGATCAAAAATGAAAAAAAAGAAAGCATTGCCTTCTTTACTATATCTTGTATTTATCGTACTTTTGCCCTGGGGGGTCTCTTTCTCATTTAACAAATGTCTGGAACTTTGGATTAAGAATTGGTGGAATACCAGGCAATCCGAAACTCTCTTAACTGATATTCAAGAGAAAAGGATTCTAGAAAGATTCATAGAATTAGAAGAACTTTCTCTCTTGGACGAGATGATAAAAGAGAAACTAAAGACACATGTACAAAAACCTCCTATAGGAATACACAAGGAAATAATACAATTGGTCAAAATAGATAATGAGGATCATCTCCATATCATTTTGCATTTCTCGACAAATATAATCTGTTTAGCTATTCTAAGTGGTTCTTTTTTTCTGAGTAAAGAAGAACTTGTCATTTTTAATTCTTGGGTTCAGGAATTCTTCTATAACTTAAATGACTCAATAAAAGCTTTTTTTATTCTTTTAGTTACTGATTTTTTTGTTGGATTTCACTCCACCCGCGGTTGGGAACTACTAATTCGTTGGGTCTACAACGATCTTGGATGGGCTCCTAATGAGCTAATTTTCACAATTTTTGTTTGTAGTTTTCCAGTAATTCTAGATACATGTTTGAAATTTTGGGTCTTTTTTTGTTTAAACCGCCTATCTCCTTCGCTTGTAGTCATTTATCATTCAATTAGTGAAGCATAAATTCATTCCATTTCCTGATATTAATCAAATTAGCATCTTTCTTTAGAAAGAAAGCCCTTTTCCATTTTAGCAAAATTCTTTCTTTCTATTTCTACCTGCTTAAGGTATTCATCATTCCAGTATAACTGTTGCAGTAGAATCACAACAAACTCGCGTATAGGGAACTAAATTAATTTAGCTACCTATCTAATTTATTGTAGAAATTCAGAGATCCGCGATTGGACATGGAAAATAGAAATACTTTTTCTTGGGTAAAGGAACAGATGACTCGATCGATTTCTGTATCGATCATGATATACGTAATAACTCGGACATCCATTTCAAATGCATATCCCATTTTTGCGCAGCAGGGTTATGAAAACCCACGAGAAGCAACTGGACGAATTGTATGTGCCAATTGCCATTTAGCTAGCAAGCCCGTGGATATTGAAGTTCCCCAAGCTGTGCTTCCCGATACTGTATTTGAAGCAGTTCTTCGAATTCCTTATGATATGCAAATGAAACAAGTTCTTGCTAATGGAAAAAAGGGAGGGTTGAATGTGGGTGCTGTTCTTATTTTGCCTGAGGGATTCGAATTAGCGCCGCCCGACCGTATTTCCCCTGAATTGAAAGAAAAGATAGGAAATCTATCTTTTCAGAGTTATCGTCCCGATAAAAAAAATATTCTTGTGATAGGCCCTGTTCCCGGTAAGAAATATAGTGAAATTGTCTTTCCCATTCTTTCCCCTGATCCTGCTACGAAGAAAGATGCTCATTTCTTAAAATATCCCATATATGTAGGGGGAAACCGAGGAAGAGGACAGATCTATCCTGATGGTAGCAAGAGTAACAATACGGTCTATAATGCT